AAAAACAAAATATGGAATAAATGATCCAAATAGCAAATCCTTTCTAATTTTATTCCATACTAATTCAAAACGTGTTTCATTTTGTAATGAAGTTACACGACCCGGTTCGTATTATTAGTTTCGACACGAGTTACCCATATTCAACGATTTAACCATGAGTTAGGAGTTACTCAATGATATTCAATAAATCGGTTAATTGAAATCACAGGATGCATAGATGTTACCGACGATGAATCGATTTCATTTCCTATACCTCCAACTTTCTCTGTGTTAGTGCCATCTATAATTATATAGATAGATAATTATATAGATAGATGAATGTCCAACTTTCCATTGAACTTATTGCTTCAATTGGTATTTTGGCATATTCTACTAGTTTCTAAAAATGGAAACTTAAGTAAGGTAAGTGCTTTAGAAACATATGTATAAAAAAAAGATTTCACTTAGGCCCCCTTATGCTTACTATAACTAGTTATTTTGGTTTTCTACTCGCGGCTTTAACGATAACCTCCGCTCTGTTTATTGGTTTGAGCAAGATACAACTTATTTAAAATTCCTATTTGAAATGAATAATTCATAAAACAGAAAATGAAAACTTTCTTCGAGATTCCGTGTATTCAAGAGTTACTTTTAGTTTCAATTTTCAACCCTTAGTCATTGAGATTCAGGGCAATTCGGATTACTATTTAGATATAGATATTCCCTCTTTTTTTTTTTCAAACAAATTGAAATGATTGAAGTTTTTTTATTTGGAATTGTCTTAGGTCTAATTCCTATTACTTTAGCTGGATTATTCGTCACTGCATATTTACAATACAGGCGCGGGGATCAGTTGGACCTTTGATTAATTAACATTTCTTTTTTTTATTGTATTGGCCTCCTTCTCTCTTTAATCCACAGGAGGTCAAATCCCTATTTGCTGGGTAAGTTGCTGAATCCTTTTCAGTCTAATTTTATCTAAGAAAAAAGAATCACGCTCTGTAGGATTTGAACCTACGACATCGGGTTTTGGAGACCCACGTTCTACCGAACTGAACTAAGAGCGCTTTTTTATCGGAATAGGTAAGACTGGTAAAGCAAAGTCTTTTTTCGAACCCCAGAGTATGATCAAAATGAAAGATTCTGTCCACTTTGAATTGATCTCCGTCGATTCCTTGTTACTGCGCCTTTGAATAGTAGCAGTAATAGATAGGGATGACAGGATTTGAACCCGTGACATTTTGTACCCAAAACAAACGCGCTACCAAACTGCGCCACATCCCTTTGCATTATTCCACAGTGTCATTGTATAGAATTTCTATCTCGGTTTCCAGATCGTTATTTCCCCACACCCTTTAATTGCCGATTTCGTCTTTTTTGTTCCATTTAACATTTTAACATATAATAATAGTAAAAGACTTGTATACAAGAATAAATCAGTATTTTCTATTTTCTCCGTAAGAGGGAGATTTTTTTAGTTATTTTCTAATTTTACGACAAGGTACTATCTTATTGACTTTTACTGGATCATCGGACAATTCAATAATAATAAAGGAATTTCATTTTAATTGGGTTAAGTTAATTAGGCATTACGTGTACAACTATAGTCGGTCTTTAACGACCTATCTATCAGATCATATATGTTTTCTTTTTTACAATAAAAAATATTACAAAAAAAGGAGGATTTTCAATGCGAGATTTTAAAACATATCTCTCCGTGGCACCAGTACTAAGTACGCTATGGTTTGGGGCTTTAGCGGGTCTATTAATAGAGATTAATCGTTTTTTTCCAGATGCATTAACATTCCCCTTTTTTTCATTCTAGTTAGTTCCATAGTAAGGAATGAAGAAGATTAAAGATAGAATCAAATATCTGCGACTGTGACTAATCCCCCTTCCTACTTTCTCTTTTTCCCCCTTTTTTTTTGAGAATTCAATTCAAATATCAAATAAGGGAGGAAAGAGAAAAAATAAAGTATCTTCAACATCTGGGAGATTGGGGTTCCAATTCGAGTGAAATTAAATTTCAATGAATATTCCTAATAAAAGAATGGGAGTAGGATAGAAATGCGGGTTTAAGGTCTAAGTAAAGAATATTATCCAAGGTATTTAAATCAAAAATGAAATATTCTACTTTGATTTGAAATCAAATTTAGAAATCTTCTATCCTTTACTTCTTCATTTTGAATCAAAAATCAAAAAGTTGAGTAAATCCAAAATTCAAGGGAGGTTCATGGCCAAGGGTAAAGATGTTCGAGTAACGGCGATTTTGGAATGTACCAATTGTGCCCGAAACAGCGTTAATCGAGTATCAACGGGCATTTCCAGATATATTACTCAAAAGAACCGCCACAATACACCTAATCGATTAGAGTTGAGAAAATTCTGTCCATATTGTTCCAAGCATACGATTCATGGAGAGATAAAGAAATAGATCAAGTTGAGTACCGTATGGTACCCCCTCAAGGAAGGGAAAGGAGTGGCATTATATCTATCTATAAAATAGAAGTCTAAATCGAAAAAAATCCTATTTGAATTAAAATGAATTCAAATTAATAAATAGAATTTTGGGAGAAAAAATAAAATTAAATAATAAAACAAACCATGGATAAATTCAAGCGACCTTTTCTTAAATCAAAACGATCTTTTCGTAGACGTCTGCCTCCTATTCAATCGGGGGATCAAATTTCTTATAGAAATATGAGTTTAATTAGTCGATTTATTAGCGAACAGGGAAAAATCTTATCGCGACGAGTGAATAGATTGACCTTGAAACAACAACGTTTAATTACTATGGCTATAAAACAAGCCCGTATTTTATCTTTGTTACCCTTTCTCAATAATGAGAAACAATTTGAAAGAGCCGAGTTAACCGATAGAACTACAGGTCTTAGAACCAGAATGAAAAGGGTTTACTCTTGAATCATAATTTCAATCCGAACTCAAAGACAAGATTGGTTCTTTTCCGAGAATCCAGATGTGTCGTACGACAAAAAAAAGAATTGGAGAAAGCTTTTTGTATTGAGCGCGTTCACTCATTTTGACTACTTTAGCCTATTTTTTCTTAATCATTTCTATTCTACCTTCCCGGAGAATGAACTCCGGGAAAACACGTTTACAATATTCCAATGGATTCTTTCTAATCTACTTCTTTTGTGATCTCATTGGAAATCATATAAAGACAATTCCTGTTTGATATGGCTATTTGTGCAAGTATTTTACGATTAAGAATCAACTGTCTCTTGTACAGATCATGGATTAACCCACTATAACTATAATATACTTCACTCTCACGAATTACTGCATTTATACGAGTGATCCACAGACGACGAAATTCTCTCTTTTTAATATCCCGATCCCGATGAGCTGAAAACAAAGCTCTTATTCTCTGTTGAGTAATAGTTCGAGTAAGTCTTGAATGGGCCCCTCGAAAGCTTGATGCAAATAAACGAATTTTTGTTCTACGTCTTCGAGCTATATATCCACGTCTAATTCTAGTCATTGAATAGATGAAACTTTCGCGAATAACTAATTGAGTTGTTTTCTTTCAGTTATTCTTTTAACATTTCCTAATCTATTAATAACAAAACGAATTTTTCCAATGTATAAACTATAAATTCCAATGGCTTTGTCTACTATAACCTTCCTAACCACGATTTTTTATTTCAATGCGAAATATGAAAGAAATTTTATTCTTTTACAGATGTCAAAAATAGAGCAAATAAAAAATAGAAATGGATAAAGAAATAGTGTAGTGGGTTCCATCGTTTCTATGGTAACTTCTTAAACGGGGAGGTCTTCTCTATACACCGGAGCCCTCACTTCATTTAATCCAGGTTATTGGTAACTTGTATAGTTCATCCTCTTTGGCTCTACCTATGAATTATCCAGTAATAGTCCTTTCACAACGAAACCCACCTATACAGTAACGGTATTTAATTAGGAAAGTTAGCTGGGTAGCTGACCCTTTGATAGTCCGTTCTTGGCAGAGTAGGGGCGTAATCTTTATGCTTTATGCTTTAAAAAAAATTCCTCCGCTTAATGGATAATCATTTTATACCAATGGAGAATTGCTTCCCATCTTACATTGAGGTAATTCGACTTGCACCAATGGAAACCATAAAATTCATATACAATGCAGGAATATGAGAGGGGTTCTTTATATCTTTGTTTTAGATAAATAGTAAATAGAATAAAGAGAAAAAAAAGGCCCCCTTTTTGATTCTATCCTATTTACCGGTACTCATCATTGATATTGGCACCTTGTTTTCTTGGTTTTCTTGCTTTTGTACCAGGATCGAAACGAGTCGCGCATACACCCGAGTACATGTTCCTCGTCGTTGAGGACATCCCCTAAGGGCGGGGGATTTCGTGACATTTCTGATTGGCTGTCTTGTATTTCTAATAAGTTGTTTAATGGTTGGCATGTTGAATTGGATACAAAATGGGCTGGTTTAGATTGATCCTAACCGGATGATTATGAATTACGTCTATTTCTATATAAATAAATAGTAATTTTTTAAATAGTAAACACAGTTAAAAAATCTCCAATCGAGAATTTGCGTGAGTTACATGTTATTTTCATTCAACCGCTACAAGATCAACAATTCCATAAGCTTGTGCTTCTGTTGCTGACATAAAAACATCTCTTTCTATGTCTTCGGATACAACCCATAGGGCTTTGCCCGTTCTTTGTCCATAAACCCTTGTGAGGGTTTCGCGCAGTTTCAACAGTTCTTCCGCTTCCAGGATAAACTCTCCCGCTTGTGCCTCATAAAACGAACTAGCAGGTTGATGGATCATTACCCTGATAATAGAATAAAAGGTTTCTCCATCTTACATGATGAAGCGAATAGAAAAGAAATAGAAAGATAAAGAATAATAGAATAGGAAAAAGATCGAATTGAATAACCGTACAGGCACCCTTCTTGCATATGCATACGGCTCTACACTAAAATAAAATTGACCTAATTTGGCCTCTTTATTGAAAAAAGAAAGAGAAAGATAGAATATATCAGACCCAGGTGATTAAATGATCAAATTGCCGCCCTTCCTTTCGGAATATGTATAAAATACTATGATGGCTCCGTTGCCTTCTATCTTAATTATCTTAATGTGATTTATTTTGGATATGATTCGGCAATCCCAAAGTTTCTTTTTGTTCCAATCAAAGAAAAAATCTTGTTTTTTGCGCACTCCTTGGATTCTTTTAATAACATGAATATTGTTAAGAGCCCGCTAGTGTGAACAAAAAAGGTTTGTGACGCTAAACCGAACTCCCGATTAGAAAATCGAGAAGACCCTTTAGTCTCATACTCCTCTCTCGATACATAATCTAATGTTTTTAAAAAGAATCCAAAAATTTCTAATATCGAATGCAAAATGCCATGCTATTATTGCTTACTATTTCCTAGGGCGAAGGCATAGTCTTCCCTTTTCTCTTAATTCTCTTAAATAAAAATATCATTGGCGCCAAGCGTGAGGGAATGCTAGACGTTTGGTAATTTCCCCCCCGACCAGGATAAAAGATCCCATTGACGCGGCTAATCCCATGCATATTGTATGGACATCTGGTCGCACAAATTGCATAGTATCATAAATAGCTACTCCAGGTATTACCCATCCGCCGGGAGAGTTTATAAACAAATACAGATCCTTGTTATCATCTTCAATACTGAGATATATCATAAGACCAATAAGTTGATTTGAGATCTCGCTATCAACTGCTTGGCCCAAAAAAAGTAATCTTTCTCGATAAAGTCGGTTGATTAGGGTACAATTGTACTCTTTCGGAACCGTACACGCACCTTTTGATGCATACGGTTCAAAAAAATCTCAAAAACAAAAAAAGAATCAATGTATGGATTCCAGACCTCTCTCTTTTCCTATAACAGGGTTTTTCTTACTTAAAAAAAAAGAGATTTTCTTCTTTAATTAAAATAAAGACGAGTTTTACTGCTTTCTTTTTCTTATAATTCTAAGAAAGAAAAAGTCACTAAATTTATTGAATTAACTTCTCATTGATGTATTGTTTCATCGACCAACCCCGATGATATTTTCTTGTTCCTGAGTGGGTCTCTTTTCGCTTTTTAGGTTTATGCTCTACTCCGGGTAAAGATTGACCCGATTTGGATTTGCACATATAGGACAAATACTGTTATTACCGTTTTCTTTTTTTATGACTTTCTGCTTATTTTTTCAATTCAGTTTATACATTCTACCAAGTCTTGAGTAAGAGTTTTAAATCAACCCGTTCTAACAGATATTCCACATAGGAGTCATTTAGGGTGGAACTAGTAATCATAGATATATTACCAATTGAGTTGGGTTTTTCTAAACAGAGCCTGAATACTTTCTTTTTTTTAGTTCAACCAAGCCAACCATAAATCATTCTAATTGAGAATAGTAATATGGATCCTCTCAAAACGGATCAAATTGTACTTCACGCTCCAAAATTTTTATGATTTAATGACTCCTTATTGGGCGAAACAGAGGATATCTCGATTGGGGAGAGAACGGGTAAATCCCATATGACCCAATATATCTGACAAGTCGCGCTATACGTCAACCCAAGATGCATTTTCCTCTCCAGGGCTTCGGAAAGGTACTTTTGGAACACCGATAGGCATTAGCTCAAAGAAAAAAACTAAGTACTATGTTTAACTTTGATGTGAAAACGTAAGAATATGATTGTATTGTGTTTCTAATTTGAAAGTGTTGGCTTTTGTCGGATTTCTTTTTTGCATAGATTACAAAAAGTTAGAAAGAAAAAAAGAAGGAATAAAGTCAAATTAGTAGGAATAGAGCGATGAGTAAGTATGTACGTATTCGCTACTCGAAAATGTTATTCAACCCCATTGCGTATTGATACTTATCGAGTATAGAATATCGAGTATAGAATAAATCTGCTTCTCTTTGTTCCTATGAACATAATTGTTCCGTTAATTAAATAATTCAAATATTTAAGTAATAACAGATTAACACCAGACTAGAAAAAGAATAACTATTACCCCTGTTCTGAAATAATTCACTGAACGGCGAGGATCAATAGGATAGTCACAATAGAGTCTTTTCCAGTGCAATAAAGTTACGTAGTGTCTATCTATCTTTGATAAAGGGGAATTTCTATGGGTTTGCCTTGGTATCGTGTTCATACTGTTGTATTGAATGATCCCGGCCGATTGCTTTCTGTTCATATAATGCATACGGCTTTGGTTGCTGGTTGGGCCGGTTCGATGGCTCTCTACGAATTAGCAGTTTTTGATCCTTCTGATCCTGTTCTTGATCCAATGTGGAGACAGGGTATGTTCGTTATACCCTTCATGACTCGTTTAGGAATAACCAATTCATGGGGCGGTTGGAGTATTACAGGAGGAACTGTAACGAATCCGGGTATTTGGAGTTATGAAGGTGTAGCTGGGGCACATATTATGTTTTCCGGTTTATGCTTTTTGGCAGCTATCTGGCATTGGGTGTATTGGGATCTCGAAATTTTTTGTGATGAACGTACAGGAAAACCCTCTTTAGATTTACCCAAGATCTTTGGAATTCATTTATTTCTTTCAGGAGTGGCTTGCTTTGGGTTTGGTGCATTTCACGTAACAGGTTTGTACGGTCCTGGAATATGGGTGTCCGATCCTTATGGACTAACGGGAAAAGTACAACCTGTAAGTCCTGCATGGGGCGTAGAAGGTTTTGATCCTTTTATTCCGGGAGGAATAGCCTCTCATCATATTGCAGCAGGTACATTAGGCATATTAGCGGGTCTATTCCATTTGAGTGTCCGCCCGCCACAACGTCTATACAAAGGATTGCGTATGGGAAATATTGAAACCGTACTTTCCAGTAGTATAGCTGCTGTCTTTTTTGCAGCTTTTGTTGTTGCTGGAACTATGTGGTATGGTTCCGCAACTACTCCGATCGAATTATTTGGGCCCACTCGTTATCAATGGGATCAGGGATACTTTCAGCAAGAGATATATCGAAGAGTTAGTACGGGGCTGGCAGAAAATCAAAGTTTAGCAGAAGCCTGGTCGAAAATTCCTGAAAAATTAGTTTTTTATGATTACATCGGAAATAATCCGGCGAAGGGAGGATTATTCAGGGCGGGCTCGATGGATAACGGGGATGGGATAGCAGTGGGGTGGTTAGGACATCCCATCTTTAGAGATAAGGATGGGCGTGAACTTTTTGTACGTCGTATGCCTACCTTTTTTGAAACATTTCCAGTTGTTTTGGTAGACGGCGACGGAATTGTTCGAGCGGATGTTCCTTTTCGAAGGGCAGAGTCAAAGTATAGTGTTGAACAAGTTGGTGTAACTGTTGAGTTCTATGGTGGTGAACTCAACGGAGTCAGTTATAGCGATCCTGCTACTGTGAAAAAATATGCTAGACGCGCTCAATTGGGTGAAATTTTTGAATTAGATCGTGCTACTTTGAAATCCGATGGTGTTTTTCGGAGCAGTCCAAGGGGTTGGTTTACTTTTGGACATGCTTCATTTGCTTTGCTCTTCTTCTTCGGACACATTTGGCACGGTGCTAGAACTTTATTCAGAGATGTTTTTGCTGGTATTGATCCGGATTTGGATGCTCAAGTCGAATTTGGAGCATTCCAAAAACTTGGGGATCCAACTACAAGAAGACAAGGAGTCTGATACAACACTCCTCGGGTTTCTTTCGTCTCTATTTTCATTTTATTTTTGGAATTTTTCCTCGGGGTCAGAGAAGCCTCGATCACGACTTTTTTGCTCGTGTTCCTTCTTTATTCGGGAGATGGTCCCCCGCAAATAACAAATAAAATAAAAGAGAACAAACAGGTATGGAAGCTATAATTGTAAACTGCAATCGAATCTATGGAAGCACTAGTTTATACATTCCTCTTGGTATCTACTTTAGGAATAATCTTTTTTGCTATCTTTTTTCGAGAACCGCCTAAAGTTCCAACTAAAAAGATGAAATGATTTTTCAGCATCTCAGTTGACGTAATGAGCCTCAAAATATTGTGAGGCTCATTACGTCAACTAGTCCCCATGTTCCTCAAATGGATCTCTTAGTTGTTGAGAAGGTTGCCCAAAAGCGGTATATAAGGCATACCCTGTAAAACTTACAAGTAAACCAGATAGAAAGATAGCTACTAGGGTTGCTGTTTCCATTCTTATATAATTTCAAAACCCCAATGGATCTACGATAAGATCATTTATTTACAACTACAACGGAATGTTATACAAAGTCAACAGATCTCAATGAATACAATAGGATTTATGGCTACACAAACTGTTGAGAACGGTGGTCCAAGGCGAACATTTGTAGGGAATTTATTAAAACCCTTGAATTCGGAATATGGTAAAGTAGCCCCTGGGTGGGGAACAACTCCTTTGATGGGCGTTGCAATGGCTCTTTTTGCCATCTTTCTATCTATTATTTTGGAGATTTATAATTCTTCCGTTTTATTGGATGGAATTGCAATGAATTAGGTCTCTAAGAATTGTAAAGTCATACAAAAGGAATCATTTTCGTATTTTAAGCCCATTATACTTTGTTTTGGGAGTTCGACCGTGGAATTTATTTGTTTCTGTATTTCCGGAATATGAGTGTGTGACTTGTTATAATCGATCCTATTGATAGTACAGAGGGTGGCTCTGTCATCTTCATAGAGATGGTTCTCCTTCGTCAGATATTTATTCTAGTATCTGGAACACGGAATATATGAAATCGATTAAGAAATATTTGAACTATGATTCATACCTAATGTTCAGATCTCGTATCCGGATTCCAAAAAATCCTAAAGACTTCAATTTTGAAATTTTCGACATTCTATCTATTTATGGAATGGGTGATAGTCGAAAGGTTCTTACTCAGGAAATCTTTGACTTAACTTAGGTTTTTTTTATTAAATCATCGAGGTTCTAGTATGAATCTGAGGTTTTAATCAATTCATAGGTTTCTTAACAAGAGAATTCCTATCAATACAATAAAAAAAATACGAAAATCCACATTATACACAAAAACAAATTCAAAACGA